GTCTGGGAAAGAGACGTAACGTGCTTTAATATCTTGTAACGGAGTGAAATCGACCTAGATGTTAAGGAGACCTGGATGTTACTGACCCGCCAAACTACGACGTAACGTAGTGATAAAAGACGTAACGTAAATGAGGAGATTTATCTACTCGATCGTAAGATCGAGGACCTGACGGGACTCGACCGTAAGGGAGAGGTAGTTCAAGTAACGTGAATAAATTGACCTATACTAGGATGTTAAATAGACCTCTTACGAGGAGTGAAGTCGACCTAGATGCTAAGGAGACCTAGATAGATGTTAAAAAGACCTCTTACGAGGAGTGATAAAAGACGTAACGTAAATTTAACCTATTAAAGGATATTAAGGAACCTCTTATGAGAAGTGAAGTCGTCCTGGATGTTAGGAGACCTAGATGTTAAGGAGACCTCTTAAAGGACTACTTTAAGTAACGTCGTGCAGTCGACCTCTGTGGGTTTTGTGAGGGTATTGGGCACACTGAAGATAAGTGTAAAAGGAAGCTTCCCAAGAAGGTCTGGCAACCCAAACCTGCAACAGAGAATGTTCCAAAGCAAACTGCTCTTCTACCAGCTCCTGCACAGCAAGCAAAGGCTGCAACTGAGTGGAAAACAGTGACTAAGTCAGGGAAGAAGCCTGTTCAAGCTGCTGAAGCTGTGGCAAGCACTTCCAATGTGTTTGAAGTACTGCAAAATCATGAAGGTATGGATGAGAATTTGGTTGTAGATGAAAACATTGACCCTCCCATTGACCCTCATGGGATGGTCATGGATAGGTCTCTTTGTTGGAACATTAGGGGGCTTTAGCCAATAAGCAGAGTGAGTTGTCTCTCTACTGCAGGAGAAATAATGTTGGCTTTGGTGGTGAGGCTATAGTAGAAACAAAAATTAAAAATTTATAAGTTTGATGAGTTCTATAATAGAATTTGCCCTGGATGGGGTTGTTATGTGAATTATGACTTTCATGATAATGGGAGAGTGTGAGTTATGTGGAGAAAGCTTTCAGGTTTTTCTTTTTGAAGCCTCTGCTCAACATGTCCACTGTAGAGTGAAGATTTTTGCTACTGATATAAAGTATTATGCTACTGTTATCTATGCTTACAATGACCAAGCTGCTAGAATTCCTTTGTGGCTCAGACAACTGCTCCCTTTATGAGGTCTCCTTAACATCTAGGTCTCCTAACATCCAGGACGACTTCACTTTCTATAATAGGTTCCTTAATATCCTTTAATTTAATAGGTTAACTTTATTTACGTTACGTCTTTTATCACTCCTCATAAGAGGTTCCTTAATATCCTTAAAGAGGTCTCATTAACATCTTTTAAGAGGTCTCCTAACATCCTTTAAGAGGTCTCCTAACATCCAGGACGACTTCACTTTCTATAATAGGTTCCTTAATCTCCTTTAATAGGTTAAATTTACGTTACGTCTTTTATCACTGCCTCATAAGAGGTTCCTTAATATCCTTAAAGAGGTCTCATTAACATCTAGGTCGACTCTACTCCCGTTACGTCTCCCACATAACGTTACGTCTCCCGCACTCCGTTGCATCTCCCATCTCCTAACATCCCGGTCTCCTTAACATCTTTTAAGAGGTCGATTACACGGGCGCAAGGGCTCCCGTATGGTCGAGTCCCTATAACATCCGAGGTCAACTGCACTCCGTGTACACTCCGTTCCGTCTCCCGCCTCGATCGCATAAATGCTCTCGAGTGGAGTAGTTTGGTAGGGTAGGATGCAGATAAATCTCCATCTCCTAACATCCTTTAAGAGGTCTCCTTAACATCTAGGTCGATTTCACTCCGTTACATCTCCCGCACTTCTCATAAGAGGTTCCTTAATATCCTTAAAGAGGTCTCATTAACATCTTTTAAGAGGTCGATTGCACTCCGTTACATCTCCCATCTTCTAACATCCCGGTCTCCTTAACATCTAGGTCTCCTAACATCCTTTAAGAGGTCGACTTCACTCCTCATAAGAGGTTCCTTAATATCCTTTAATAGGTCGATTGCATAACGTTACGTCTCCCGCACTCCTCATAGGAGCTCTCTTTAACTTCCTTTAATAGCTCGATTGTATAACGTTACATCTCCCGCACTTCTCATAAGAGGTTCCTTAATATCTAATGGATCAACAGCATTTACGTTACGTCTTTTATCATTACATTACTTAAACATCTGGTGGGGCAGGAGATTTATCTGCTCGACCGCTAGGTCGAGGATCGCAAGCTCGAGTCCCCGTAACATCCTGCGCAACTTAACATCTAGGAAGACTTCACTCCTCGTAAGAGCTCTCTTTAACTTCCTTTAATAGGTCAATTTATTCACGTTACGTCTTCCATCAACTGCACTCCGTGTACACTCCGGGCGCAAGGGCTTCGCTATCGCTCGAGTCCCTTTTATGAGGTCTCCTTAACATCTTTTAAGAGGTCGATTACACTCCGTTGCATCTCCCATCTCCTAACATCCTTTAAGAGGTCTCCTAACATCCAGGTCTCCTTAACATCTAGGTCGATTTCACTCCTCGTAGGAGGTTCCTTAATATCCAGGGCAACTTAACATCTAGGAAGACTTCACTCCTCGTAAGAGCTCTCTTTCCTTTAATAGCTCAATTATATTCACGTTACGTCTTCCATCGGTTGTATAACGTTACATCTCCCGCACTTCTCATAAGAGGTTCCTTAATCTCCTTTAATAGGTTAAATTTACGTTACGTCTTTTATCACTCCTCGTAAGAGCTCTCTTTAACATCCTTTAATAGGTCAGTTGTATTCACGTTACGTCTTCCATCAACTGCACTCCGTGTACACTCCGTTCCGTCTCCCACCTCGATCTTACGATCGAGCAGATAAATCTCCACATAACGTTACGTCTCCCGCACTCCGTTACATCTCCCGCACTCCCGTTACTTAAACTTCTGGTGGGGCAGGAGATTTATCTACTCGACCGATAGGTCGAGGATCGCAGCTCGAGTCCCTAAAGGGCCACCACCTCGACCTCGTAAACTCGGTCGAGTGACTAAAGTCCCTACGCAGATAAATCTCCTTCGTGCGCTCCGCACCTCGCTTTAGCCTCCGGTGGGATGGGGTCGAGCAGATAAATCTCCTGACGGGACTCGACTGACTCTCCTTCGGGTTCGCTACCTAGCGGTTTTTGTCTAAAGCCTCGCTACCTTTCAGGTAGCAGCCTCCGGCCCTACGTTTAAGTTTAAGGCACGTTACTTAACTTTCCCCACCAGACTACCGAAGATCTATGAGATCGAGGTCCGAAGGAACTCTGCCTTTAGGTATAGGGAGTGATTGAAACGTAGTGTAGTCGACAAACTCCCTCGACCCTTAAAGGCGACCTAGTTGTCGAGTCGACCTAATTACTGACGACCTTCTCCCCACGACCTTTGGTCTTTCCTTCACGCCAAACAATCTCTAACTCTGGTTGTTCGAATCGAACCTTGAGGACCCCTTACTAGTCCTGGATCTGGATTCAATTCATATCGTGGTATCGTCTGGAACTCCTAAAAAGTAGGATTATTCCAGCAATCCACCCCGTCTATTAGCATCCAATTTCCCACACCGGGCCATTACCTGAGTTATGGCAAAATGAAACCCTAGCTAAGTCCCAATGCAGTTTTTCCAAAAGAAAGCTTAACGGATACATCAACACTTTCAGCTTTCAGTCAGCAAGAAGTTCGAAGGGAGGTCCGCCTACTGCTTCTCCACTTCCACTCTTACTACTGGTGGCTCTGTTTCTAAAGCCTATATCATCATATCCCTTATCGGTCCAACTTTCATACTTGAAAACTGCTTCTATTTTTATGTGGAAATCGGGATAAAAAGAAGATTCTAGGTCGTCGCTTCTCGCTCTTCCTGGGATAGCTGTTCCTACGGAAACTGTATGAATCTAGGTATCCCTTGGATTCGCGTCTGGATGCCCATCCTCCCAACGAGTACTCAAGGAGGGGCATTTTCCTATAGGCGCAGCCATACCCAACCATTTATCCCACGCTCGAGTTATTGGTGGGATCGGGGTTGGCTTTGGCATCGGGCGAGCAGATAAATCTCCTATCGGTCTTGGGGCCCCAATCCCAACCCGGAGCAACTGAGAGGAATATGGAAAGAGACGTAAGGTGAGTGAAGTTGATGGGAGATGTAACGGTGGAGATTTTTCTGCTCGATCGTAATATCTTTTCTGGGGATTTATCCGGCTGCCCTAAAGTCGACCTCTTAAAAGACTATCTCGACCTCCTAAAGGAGACCTCTTACGAGTAAGTGCAATCGACCTCTTACAGAACGAGTAAAGGTGCGAAGGGCCGTTTATTGCTTGTTGGACAGACGAGATAGATGATATGCCCTCAAGTCAGGGCAAAGGCCAATGAAGTACGTTTTAGAGGGCTTACAGCAGTTCGAACGAGAGGTCGGCAAGCAAGGGTTGGTCGAGTTACTTCGCCTCGATCACTGGGCAATCGAGCATCCAGCATCTCCCTCGACCCGGGGATGACAACAAGTAGAAAGCGAACGAGAGCTTCCCAATCTTCATAGGTTGGGGTTGGCCCCCCTGTCTTCGTACCTCGAGACCCTCTACGGGTCGAGTCGTTACACACATGTGTTTCAGTAGCAAAGTTTCCCATATGGGCCGGTCTGGCCGTACCTTGATCGAGTCCTTTCACACACCCAAGCCCAACCATTTCTACAAGGCGCGTAGCGTCGTGAGCCGGACCGGGCTGCGACCTTTAGGTCGTGAGACAGAGGGAAGAGTCGAATCTCTTAATACATTTACATGATGAAGAAATCGGAATTTCTTAGAATCAATGCTTCGTTGAAGAAATGGGACACATTGTCCCCAAACGAAAATAGCAAACTAGAGCCAAAGCGGAGCAAAGTAGTTTTGGGAAGACCGAAGGGTGGTCTTGAGTCTTGATTCCTTTACGATATTTCGCTGCGGATAACGGAGACACTCGCTACTCGAGACGTTCTTCATACAGCCCAGCCGAGCCAGATAGCAGTCATTTACTCTTCCTCTCTTTTCTCCAGTGGTGCATCCCAAAAGACGACAAAGCCCTGAATGAAGAATAGTTACATACGCGACCAAGATGAAGGAAGAATACGCAATTCCACTTTCTCTTGAAAATCCACTTGACACACGATAGAAAGAAACTTTGTTCGGAGCAGCTAGGCCAGTCGGACCAGAATCTGCTACCTCTGACAAGGTCCATCGATCCCAACCTATACGATCAAGACGCTCGGGTCAGGCACTCCTGCGCTTTCCTGAAATCACGAAATCAAAAATCAATTACATAAACGACTACTCGCCCATGGATGATCAATCATCGAGAGAAATCGAGAGAACAAGTCACATTTTTAATCATCCCGTCCCAACATAACCGATTAAATTTAGTAAGGTTGAGTCTGCTGCTCCCGTGATCCCTTATTCTCCGTGGGAGAAAGAGAAGTCTACTGCTAAATAAGATCCCCCCTCTTGGACTGAAACCGAGGCCGGGAGCGGCTCCAACGGAAACATCAGCCTCTCGCTCAGCAAGACAAAGAGACACTAGTCTTTCCTTAGAGCGGATCATCTCTCTCGAGTCGGTTCAACTATCGACCTATTAGAAATAGGAAAAATTCATTAGAGAATGAGGCGAGCAGAAAAACTATTATTGCCTTCCTCCTCCTATTTAGATTCTTCCCTTTTGGGTATCGGATTTAGAAAGAAAGAGAGAGTCGACCAAGAGTATCCTCTTTAGTCTTCCACTCTACTAACATATAAGAATGCAGAGGCCTAGCAGCGGATCGCCTTTAACTCCAAGTCTCTATGGGCGATTCAGGGGACCTCCTACAAGACTCTCGAGAACTGCGACCTCCTATGATGCGATGTATGGCGGAAGAACAGAGAGAGGGAGAAGGCTCATAGGGCCGGCCTGTAATGGACGTTGTAGAAAGTAGTTGTCCCATCGCTTTCCCCTTCCATCAGGCGATTCACCGCACGGGGTGAAGTTATGAATGGAACTTGAGCACTCACTATACCAGAAGTGGTTAAGGACTTGCTCGCGCAAGAGGAAGATCAGTATGACCTTACTGCGATCAATTTCCTCTGAAAAGTCATTTGAAACTTCCTGACTCAATGAGTCGATACCAGACAGCAGGAACTAGATCCGGAGTGCATATGTTCTGAAGAAGAAAAAAAAGGGCAAAAGGAACAAGAGCAGGTGCGAGGCGGGACACGACCAACGACTTGAGGCGCACCGTGAATTGCTCCTGGATAGCAGGAAATGCTATGAGATACCAAGTAGAAAAATGGTTGGGTATGGCTGGGGGCATTTCCACCAAATTGACTCTCACTCACGTAATATTAAAGCGACCTCTCCTAATCCAAACCTCTCGAATCCCTCCCATAGGCGATCCCATGAAAACTCGAACTCTCCACCAAAATTGAAATTCAATCTTGAACCTACACGCTTTCCTCCAGGAACCCTTCTATAGCGCATGGTGTATAGAATAACGGTTTAATCTCATGTGTAAGACTGGATCAACTATTTTACTATGAACTAGTGGTCTACCCTAATGAGCAGGAGCCCCCTTTACCTTAAACCTTCAATCTATAAATAGCCATACTTTATACTCTACCTCAGAAGAGTGCGTAGTGATGAAACCTGAAACTTCTGAAGTATAGACTACGACATGGGAAGGACAGGGGGAGCTCCATAGGAAAATGAAAGAGCGCCCGGAATCATCTAAGTGGAGCTGATTCATGCTCGTCAACCTGGACTTATTTTCTCCATTGATATTCCATTTCCCCCTCACCCTACCCCGACTCCATCAGCCGCTTGCTGCCGGTCGAATATATATATACTTTAAACTTCTCTACCCCCATAAACAAAGAAGGAGAGTCGAACTAGTTGTGTGGGAGACTTTAAGTAACGTAACGTGCCTTAACATCTTTTAACAGGTCGACTTAAGAGGAAGAAATTCCCATTTCTGAGAATCGATCATTCTCTTAAGATATTTCGATCCTCGAGAATGAGAGAAAAAGAAATTTGAAGAGGTCTCCTTAACCTTTAAATCTAGGTCAACTTAACATCTAGGTCGATTTCACTCCGTTACATCTTCCTCATTTACGTTACGTCTTTTATCACTCACGTTACGTCTCTTTCCATCTCCCTTCGTCAAACTATGAAATAGGATTTATTAATCTGATTTTTCTTTCATTAAATGCGCTGATTTAGGAACTCTAGAGCTTCTCATCTACTATGGACCCTTCATAAATGACAGAAGTAGCAGGAAATCATTGGTAAGTCGAGCTTTATCCCCTTGGTGGTGAGTTCCAGGCCTTGAGTGGTGGATAGGTCGCCGGGTCGGATGGTTGAGTTACGGGAATGAAAAGCCCTGCCCGCGAGATTAGGTTGGGGAGAAAGAGTTCGGTCTGGGTTCGGAATGGGGGAAAATGCCTCTCTGAACTACTACATCATACGGTCACAAGTCATTCATATGCTCGGGGCGCCCGACAAGGACTCATTCGTCTTCACTCTCGTTGCTGAGCCCTTCGACACCCCCTATTTACGCTCGAGGTTCTTTCTGGGAAAAGAGATAGGCTTTGGTTAGACCTTCGAGGGTAGATTTATATGTATGAGCGCTAGTAGATGATTTCTTCGAAACTCTAGATTGACTTCGCAGCATAGATTAATGCCCATACGCAAGGTCAAGTCTGCAATCCCATGAAGCTGAATCATAGAAAAGAATCGCATAATTCATTACGTGTGCGGCCCGAAACAGGAACTTTTTCCTACCCCGTCGAGTCAACCTCTTGGTGGGTGCTATAAATCTCATCATTGCGTGCCCCTGTTGAGTAGGGCATGAGAAAGAAGAAATGATAGGCGCATTGTCCTCTACCTTGGTTTAGCCTTCTGAAACGCACCGACACTCAGTGGGAGAAAATCCTTTTTACTTCTTACTTACCTATAGGGAATTTTTTTATTCTTCCAAGCAATGCTCAACTCCCGTTTTAACCAGACCAGGTGAACATTGCCTAACCTAAATTCTAGAAGGGAGGTTATCCAGGTGAAGTAAATTGCCTTTATCTCATCTCTGCATTGAATTCAAATTTGATTGTAGGTCAACCTTTAGAATTCTTCGTTCTTCTAAACTCTCAAGTAGATCGTAATGAACACGGTGAAGAGAGAGATAAGATAGATCTGCTTCTGGTTAAGTAAGGAGCTCAATAATTTATAGCTTCTCGCGAGAACGTTTTAACCTTTGCTGGGATAGACGTAGGGTTTGGGTGATTCACTTTTAATAAGTCAGCTCAAGTTTTGGGTTCGATTAGATACATTGGACCTGTAAGCTCTAGCGTAACGAGCGAGATATTGTGTAGGACCCCTACTACGATCCTAGAGACGGTCGCGAAACTCCTAGAATGTCTCGCCCGCCGAAGGAGCACCTCCCCGCAAATGATTTCCACACTTCATATCATACTTCCTCTTGCCGGTCAGTTAAAAAAAAAGGATAAATGTAGCTAGCTCGGTATCCCTGATTCTTTAGCTTTCCAATCATTCTCAAATACCCAGAGTAAATATACTATACGGAGCTCTCTTACATCCAAATTCCCTCTATCTGCGGTCTATTGAATACCTTTCGGGGCATCCGATACCATCATCTCGGTCTGGAAGATTTTTGGTCTTCACCATAATGGAAAACTTCCTACGGCGGAGCTTGTCTACGCTATCGGATTGCTCCATCGGAGCTTCCTCTTACTCTGTCGGTCTTCAGGCGCAAGGGCTCCCTATCGGTCGAGTTACTTCCTTAAGAGGTCGACTGCACAACTCGTTCTTTAAGAGGTCTCCTTTAGGAGGTCGACTCTACTCCTAATCTCCCTCTCCCTTACGGTCGAGTCCCGTCAGGTCCTCGATCTAGGAGATCGAGTAGATAAATCTCCACACTCCGTGTACACTCCGTTACATCTCCCATCGACTGCACAACTCGTAAGAGGTCGACGTAGTCTGGTGGGGAGCAGATAAATCTCCACCATCAGTCGAGCCAATTTCCTGCCTCCGTTCTCGGGCTTCCTCAAACTCCCTTCCAAAAAAGGCCTTGGACTTGAGTCTCTCGAGGTACTAGGGTATTATTATCTAGTTTTTTGATTTGACTCTGGTTGTGAGACTTCTATTATCTGGATTTCATGCGTTGTCTTTCTGGTAGAAAGCTAGACGGAATTGGGGATGTATGTTCAAACGCATGCGCCTTTCGACTTCCATACTCGCTCCTTCTCAATCAAAGATGCTTGACCTTACCCATAGAAGGGCCGTTTCAATTCACTGGCAAGGTCCGACATGTAGATGTCGCATTCTTTTCTCCACCCATAGTGCCTCCCTTACAGAGGGTGGGAGATGGAAAGTGACGTAACGTTGTGCAGTCGACCTCCTACGAGGGCCTACCCCACCTATGAAGCCGAAGCAGATAGCAGAATCAGCCGCACCAACTTTAGCAAGGGTGAGAAAGGTATAGTCAGTTAAGTGCTTTATAGATGAGATAAAGGGGGAGATGCGGATCAAGTGTAATCGTCTACTCCGCAAGGATTCTTTTCCTTTTTCACTCTTCATAGTCATCAAAGTATTTATCGTTACGCAGTTTTAATCCTGGATAACTTCCTACCTGGGATACGATTTATTCCTCTTCTCCTCTGACCTCGCTCGAGCCTACAAGGTTCTAATCGAAAAAATCCCACTTCGCTTACTGCTAGTACTGCTCGAAGATCTATCACATCTCCAGCAAAGGCTCAGACGTGTTGAGAACTTGTATGAAGGGCCAATGGATGGTATATATATGCCCAATGCCATCATAAACTGTGATCCCAACCTTTGATGCTTTATCTTTCGAAACCCTGCATCTGACAAGGGTAGGTTCTTTGCCTTTGGTGTTTGCTGGTAGCAACTGGTATGAAGGTTAGGATCATGGGCCCTAACTTTGTTCCCGGAGAGAAGAAAGATCCTTATGTCAAGAGGGTCCTGCTACCGAGGAGATTTATCTACTCGACCAAAGGAAAGATACGGAACGGGAGTGTGGAGATTTATCTGCTCGACCAAAGGAAAGAGACGTAACGTGAGTGCGGGAGATGTAACGTTATGTGGAGATTTATCTACTCGATCTCCTGGATCGAGGACCTTGACGGGACTCGAGCTGCGATCCTCGATCTATGAGATCGAGTACTATTAGATAAATCTCCTTAACATCCAGGTCTCCTAACATCCAAGTCTCCTAAACATCTAGGTCTCCTAACATCCCGGTCTCCTTAACATCTAGGTCTCCTAACATCCAGGTCGACTTAACATCTAGGTCGATTTCACTCCGTTACAAGATATTAAAGCCTCATAAGAGGTTCCTTAATATCCTTAAAGAGGTCTCATTAACATCTAGGTCTCCTTAACATCTAGGTCGATTTCACTCCGTTACAAGATGTAAAGCCTCGTAAGAGCTCTATTTAACTAGTATAGCTCAACTGCATTTACGTTACGTCTCCCACATAACGTTACGTCTCCCGCACTCCTCGTAAGAGTTTCCTTAATATCCGGGTCGATTACACTCCGTTACATCTCCCATCGATTGTATTTACATCTCCCGCACTTCTCATAAGAGGTTCCTTAATATCTAATGGATCAACTGCATTTACGTTACGTCTTTTATCACTGCCGTTGCGTCTCTTTCCCCACCAGAAGTTTAAGTAACGTAATGATAAAAGACGTAACGTGCCTTTATATCTTGTAACGGAGTGCGGGAGATGTAAATACAATCGATGGGAGATGTAACGGAGTGTAATCGACCCGGATATTAAGGAAACTCTTACGAGGAGTGCGGGAGACGTAACGTTATGTGGGAGACGTAACGTAAATGCAGTTGAGCTATACTAGTTAAATAGAGCTCTTACGAGGCTTTACATCTTGTAACGGAGTGAAATCGACCTAGATGTTAAGGAGACCTAGATGTTAATGAGACCTCTTTAAGGATATTAAGGAACCTCTTATGAGGCTTTAATATCTTGTAACGGAGTGAAATCGACCTAGATGTTAAGTCGACCTGGATGTTAGGAGACCTAGATGTTAAGTTGCGCAGGATGTTATAGGGATGAAATAGCTCGACCGAAGGGAGCCCTTGCGCCTACCCTTCGAGCTTGCGATCCTCGACCTAGCGGTCGAGCAGATAAATCTCCTGCCCCACCAGATGTTTAAGTAACGTAATGATAAAAGACGTAACGTAAATGCAGTTGATCTATTAGATATTAAGGAACCTCTTATGAGAAGTGAAGTCGTCCGGGATGTTAGGAGACCTAGATGTTAATGAGACCTAGATGTTAAGGAGACCTGGATGTTCCTACCCCACCAGACTATACTATTGTTTAAGTAACGCAGTGTGTGCAGTCGACCTCTTACGAGTGAGTGAAGTCGACCTGGATGTTAGTCGACAATCCTCATTCTCGTTCTCATTCTCTTCTCATTTTCGCGGATCGAAATATCTTAAGAGAATGATCGATTCTCAGAAATGGGAATTTAAGAAATGAATTATACCGAAGACCTTTAGGTCGAGGGAGTTTAAGTAACGGAGTGTGGACTCCGTGCCTCGTGCGTTAGCACGAGTACCTTTAGGGACTCGGCCGTAAGGGAGCCCTTGCGCCCGTGCAGTCGACCTCTTAAAGGAGACCTAGTTGGTCCTCGACCTTTGGTCGAGTAGATTTCAATAGTTTGGTGGGGTAGGCGTTGGTCGAGATAGTCTGGTGGGGTAGGCGGACCTTGGATCGATTCAACGAATTTCTCTTCTTTCTTGTTCATCACTGGGAAAGAAAGACAAACCGGGCACTACGGTGAGACGTGAAAACACCCGATCCCATTCCGACCTCGATATGTGGAATCGTCTTGCGCCATATGTACTGAGATTGTTCGGGAGACATGGTACAAGCCCGGAAAGAATCTGGAGCAACTCGACTGACAAGGAGCCCTTGCACCCGTGTAATCGACCTAGATGTTAAGTCGACCTAGATTTTAATTTAAGGTTAATGAGACCTCTTAAAGGATGTTAAAAAGACCTCTTACGAGAAGTGCGGGAGATGTAACGGAGTGCGGGAGACGTAACGTGAATGCAGTTAACCTGATGGGAGATGTAACGGAGTGAGGAGATTTATCTGCTCGTGCGTTAGCACGAGGAGATTTATCGGCGTAGGAGATTTATCTACTCGAGCGCATTTATGCGATCGAGGCGGGAGACGGAACGGAGTGTACACGGAGTGCAGTTGACCTCGGATGTTACGGGGACTCGAGCGCTAGCGAAGAGGGAGTTTAAGTAACGTAATGCAGTCGACCCAGATGTTAATGAGACCTCTTAAAAGATGTTAAAGAAACCTCTTACGAGGAGTGAAGTTGACCTAGATGTTAAAGAGACCTAGATGTTATAGGAACCTGGATGTTAGGAGATGGAGATTTATCTGCGCCCTACCCTACCAAACTACTCCACTCGAGAGCATTTATGCGATCGAGGCGGGAGACGGAACGGAGTGTACACGGAGTGCAGTTGATGGAAGACGTAACGTGAATAAATTGATGGGAGATGTAACGGAGTGCGGGAGACGTAACGTGAATGCAGTTAATCTCTTAAGTTAAAGAGAGCTCTTACGAGGAGTGATAAAAGACGTAACGTAAATTTAACCTATTAAAGGAAATTAATGAACCTATTATAGAAAGTGCGGGAGATGTAACGTTATACAATCGACCTATTAAAGGATATTAAGGAACCTCTTACGAGGCTTTACATCTTGTAACGGAGTGAAATCGACCTAGATGTTAAGGAGACCTAGATGTTAAGGAGACCTGGATGTTAGTAGACCTAGATCTTTCCGTTAAAGAGACCCGGAAGTTAAAGAGAGCTCTTACGAGGAGTGATAAAAGACGTAACGTAAAGTTAACCTATTAAAGGATATTAAGGAAGCTCTTATGAGAAGTGCGGGAGATGTAAATACAATCGAGCTATTAAAGGATATTAAGGAACCTATTATAGAAAGTGAAATCGACCTAGATGTTAAGGAGACCGGGATGTTAGGAGATGGGAGATGTAACGGAGTGCAATCGACCTCTTAAAAGATGTTAAGTTGCGCAGGATGTTATAGGGACTCGACCGTACGGGAGCCCTTGCGCCCGTGCGGGAGACGTAACGTGAATGCAGTTAATCTCTTAAAGGATGTTAAAGAGACCTCTTACGAGGAGTGAAGTTGACCTAGATGTTAAAGAGAACTCTTAAAGCATGTTAAGTTTTTCTGTTAATGAGACCTCTTAAAAGATGTTAAGTTTTCCTCTTAAAGTTGACCTCTTAAAGTAACGCACCCGCCATGTGATTCTGAGGCGCGCTCCTCCAGTCGTAAGAGATCATATCAGCGAGCCCTTGGCGAGAGACGCGAAGAAGAAGCGGGGTAGAGTAACGGGTAACTCATCAGGCTCATGATCTGAAGATCCAGGTTCAAATCCTGTCCCCGCCTAAGAAGTTGGATAGATCGAATATAATTTAATTTACTAAAAAAAAAAAAAAAGACAGCCCCGAAGATGAACTCCGCTCGATCGTAAGTGAGGAAGCAAGGAAAGAGACGTAACGTGAGTGAAGTTGATGGGAGATGTAACGGAGTGAAATCGACCTCTTAAAGGATAGAAAACCTCTTACGAGGAGTGTAGTTGACCTAGATGTTAAAGAGACCTAGATGTTATAGGAACCTGGATGTTAGGAAACCTCTTTAAGGATGTTAAGGGAGATCGTAAGATCGAGCAGATAAATCTCCTTGGGGTAGGCTGTTTCCCGTTCCGTCTCTTTCCTAGCCAAACCCAACCCCAGCAGGGGAGTCAGTTCTTCCCCTTACGTGTATAGGTCAGACTCTTCGTCACTAGAGCTAACGTCTACACACCTTTTTCTCACGATGCTTAATCATATGACCGGACAGGGGCGCGTAGTATTCTGGCGAAGTAAATTAATTCTAAGCCTGACTAAGCCTGATTCATCTTTGTTTTGACAGCATTCGTTCCTGAAGCAACCATATCCCCTTACTACTTTGGTTTTTTAGTTCCATTGGTCGTTTTTTTTTATCTTTCTGGTCTCGTATAAGGGAGCGTATGAAGGGAATTTTTTCTAAGGAGACACCTTTTTTTATTATCCTTGACAGCAGTCTCTTCGTTCCTGAAGTAAGCGTTTAAATCTCCTCTTGGTAGAACTTTTGGTCTACCTTTCGATGCTAGTGGTCCGTGTAGTTCGAGGGATGATCAAGTAATTGCCTATAGTATAGAAAGGCCTACCCCACCAAACTATTTAGGGTGGAACGCGAGGTCTGTAGGTATGACTCGACCGAGTAGATAAATCTCCTCTTCCATAGTTTTTTCTTCTCTCGCAGGCAAGGATCCGCCCCGGTTTCCTGCTTCGCCTCTGCCTCGCCGATGCGTTCGAAGACCCAGAGGGTACCTATTAAAGTCCGTTTAGCGTTTACGAGTGGCTGATGCCACCATCACGAATTCATAACGAAGACTTCGTCTCTCCATTGGTCTTCCCTTTTTATCTTCGTTGGCGGGGCGGTGGAACTCGTCTCGACGGTGTGACATGATACCTCTCCCGTTGGTCTATGAAGGTTGGGGATTGAGAAATTGGTGGGAATTGCAATTTTTCGATCGGAACTGAGCTATTCAAATGCGGGGCAAAGCTATTTCAGACTCATTGAATCTTCTTCAATGATTTGCGGTCCGGTCGGGGCGGGACCGAGGATAAAAAAAGTAGTGTGGTGGGGTAGGTCGGGTCGACTGCACAACGTTACTTAAACAATAGTCTGGGAAAGAGACGTAACGGAGTGTGGAGATTTCTCTACTCGGTCGAGCTGCTTCGCACCTTCGGACCTCCATTCGCAGAAGTTTCCAAGGATGAGGAAAGTTACCTTTTTTGGTTGGGTAGGCGGGTATAATATCCTTTAAGTGCTGGGAATCATTTTCCACAGCAAGAGGAGGAAGAACTCTCAATCTCGAGCGCGGATCATATTCGCGTAACGAGAGGATAATTGGATATCGGAGTTGGCTTGTAATAGGCCTCAGGGAGTTCGTGAGCAAGCTCTCAAATCAGAAATCGTCCGTCTTTGGGTTTCGATCGATGGGACACTCGTGCAGCGTACTTCCGGATGCATTTTCCGCTTCCCTTTTTTTCTCGATGATAGGATCACGGAAGGATCAGGCTAGATTTATCCTCCGGTGGCTGGACCAGGTAAGACTGAGCCCTATGGGTCCTCCCAAGCTTCATGAAGTCCGTAGCTTCATGTGTCTGACCAATCCTCTGTCTCAAGTCTGTATTCTAATCTAGAGCTTCAGAGCGGAGCGTAAGTCAAGTTCTCCTCGCTTCTGGTCGTTTTTCTCAGCATCTGCCGCAGGGAATCTCAATAAGATGGACGAGCGGGGAATTTCTTAAAATAAGATCATAGATTCGAATGGATTGGAATCGCCAAAGGCCGAGGGAGCTGGATCCCCTTAGGTTCTTCTAACGACGCGAGAGCTTAATGTCTATTCGTAGACTCGCATTCAGAAAGAAGAAATTAAAGCTATAGCGAACCTGGAAGTAAAGCGAAATCGTCTGTTCTATCATCTCTCAGAATAGGAGCCATACGTATCTATCTTCTTTCTTGAATAGTCCGCAAGGGTCAAGTTCAGGAGTGTCGAGATATAAAATCAGAATCAAGTTCAAGACGATTCCGAGGGTTGTAACCGGTTTTCGATTCGAGACTTCGATTTTTTGAAAGAAAGACATCGGAGCGGGTTCTATCGGGTGGACCCCCTAACGGTAAGACTGAGCACTCGTCCCGCGGTCTCAAGCCCTGCTCATCGCGCAGGATCGAAACTTGTCAGTGGCGTAGTTCCATAGGTCTGCAACAAACAGGATGGTCCTCTCACATGTTCTTTTTTAGCGTTCCCATAATCAGAATATGTATGATTTGCTTCCTTAATATCAGAACAAGACAATGGGAATAATTTTGTGGTTTTTTTTGGTATCGAAACAGAGCCACTTTTCATGTTTGTAAGAAAGCCGAAGAAGTCAAGATCGAATAGTATGGTACCACCCCAGGGGAGATACCTCTGTCATGAGCGATGCTTGGTCGTATACAAACAGGGAGAGTAGTACGGATGGTTCCATTGGTTGGGACCCTACCCCAAGGCTTTAGAAGGAGATTTATCTACTCGTGCGAAAGCACTTTTCAGGGCCGGAGGCTGCTACCTGAAAGGTAGCGAGGCTTTAGACAAAACTGATAGGGAGCAAACCACTAATTGAATAACAGCCGGTCTTCTTAACATCTAGGTCTCATTAACATCTAGGTCTCCTAACATCCCGGTCTCCTTAACATCTAGGTCGATTTCACTCCGTTACATCTCCCGCACTTCTCATAAGAGGTTCCTTAATATCTAATAGATCTCCTTAGCATCTAGGTCTCCTTAACATCTAGGTCGATTTCACTCCGTTACATCTCCCGCACTCCTCATAAGAGGTTTCCTTAATATCTAATAGATCAACTGTATTTACGTTACGTCTTCCTCATTTACGTTACGTCTTTTATCATTACGTTACGTCTCCCGCACTCCGTTACAAGATATTAAAGCACGTTACGTCTTCCTTCGTGTGCTCCGCACCTCGATCCAGGGGATCGGAAAGAGACGTAACGTTAGTGAAGTCGACCCGGATGTTACTGACCCACCAAACTATTATGGTTGGGTATGGCTGACGGGACTCGACCAACTCTCCTTCGGGTTCGCTACCTAGCGGTTTTTGTCTATCGCTACCTTTCAGGTAGCAGCTAAAGGGGATTTATCTACTCGACCTGCAAGGAAAGAGACGTAACGTGAGTGCGGGAGATGTAACGTGAAGTTAACCTATACTAGTTAAAGAGAGCTCTTACGAGGAGTGATAAAAGACGTAACGTAAATTTAACCTATTAAAGGAAATTAAGGAACCTCTTATGAGAAGTGAAGTCGTCCTGGATGTTAGGAGATGGAGATTTATCTGCGCCCTACCCTACCAAACTACTCCACTCGAGAGCATTTATGCGATCGAGGCGGGAGACGGAACGGAGTGTACACGGAGTGCAGTTGATGGAAGACGTAACGTGAATACAACTGACCTATTAAAGGATGTTAAAGAGAGCTCTTACGAGGAGTGATAAAAGACGTAACGTAAATATAGTTAATTAAAGGATATTAAGGAAGCTCTTATGAGAAGTGCGGGAGATGTAACGTTATACAACCGATGGAAGACGTAACGTGAATATAATTGAGCTATTAAAGGAAAGAGAGCTCTTACGAGGAGTGAAGTCTTCCTAGATGTTAAGTTGCCCTGGATATTAAGGAACCTCCTACGAGGAGTGAAATCGACCTAGATGTTAAGGAGACCTGGATGTTAGGAGATGGGAGATGTAACGGAGTGCAATCGACCTCTTAAAAGATGTTAAGTTGCGCTAGATGTTACAGGGACTCGACCGTACGGGAGCCCTTGCGCCCGTGCAATCGACCTCTTAAAAGATGTTTAGGAGACCTAGATGTTACGAGGATCGCGACCCCCACGGTGCGGTAGCAGGAGTAGTTTGGTAGGGTAGGACGTTTAAGTAACGTGAGTGTGGAGATTTATCTGCTCGTGCGAAAGCACTTTTCAGGGCCGGAGGCTGCTACCTGAAAGGTAGCGAGGCTTTAGACAAAACTGATAGGGAGCAAACCACTAATTGAATAACAGCCGGTCTTCTTAACATCTAGGTCTCATTAACATCTAGGTCTCCTAACATCCCGGTCTCCTTAACATCTAGGTCGATTTCACTCCGTTACATCTCCCGCACTTCTCATAAGAGGTTCCTTAATATCTAATAGATCTCCTTAGCATCTAGGTCTCCTTAACATCTAGGTCGATTTCACTCCGTTACATCTCCCGCACTCCTCATAAGAGGTTTCCTTAATATCTAATAGATCAACTGTATTTACGTTACGTCTTCCTCATTTACGTTACGTCTTTTATCATTACGTTACGTCTCCCGCACTCCGTTACAAGATATTAAAGCACGTTACGTCTTCCTTCGTGTGCTCCGCACCTCGATCCGGGGGATCGCCTACCCCACCAAACTCTTTATGACGGGACTCGAGCTGCGATCCTCGATCCAGGAGATCGAGTAGATAAATCCCCGTAACATCCAGGTCTCCTTAACATCTAGGTCTCATTAACATCTTTTAAGAGGTCGATTGCACGGGCGCAAGGGCTCCCGTACGGTCGAGTCCCTGTAACATCTAGCGCAACTTAACATCTTTTAAGAGGTCGATTGCACTCCGTTACATCTCCCATCTCCTAACATCCAGGTCTCCTTAACATCTAGGTCGATTTCACTCCTCGTAGGAGGTTCCTTAATATCCAGGGCAACTTAACATCTAGGAAGACTTCACTCCTCGTAAGAGCTCTCTTTCCTTTAATAGCTCAATTATATTCACGTTACGTCTTCCATCGGTTGTATAACGTTACATCTCCCGCACTTCTCATAAGAGCTTCCTTAATATCCTTTAATTAACTATATTTACGTTACGTCTTTTATCACTCCTCGTAAGAGCTCTCTTTAACATCCTTTAATAGGTCAGTTGTATTCACGTTACGTCTTCCATCAACTGCACTCCGTGTACACTCCGTTCCGTCTCCCGCCTCGATCGCATAAATGCTCTCGAGTGGAGTAGTTTGGTAGGGTAGGGCGCAGATAAATCTCCATCTCCTAACATCCCGGTCTCCTTAACATCTTTTAAGAGGTCTCCTAACATCCAGGTCGACTTAACATCTAGGTCTCCTAACATCCTTTAAGAGGTCGACTTCACTCCTCATAAGAGGTTCCTTAATATCCTTAAAAAGGTCGATTGCATAACGTTACGTCTCCCGCACTCCGTTACAAGATATTAAAGCCTCATAAGAGGTTCCTTAATATCCTTAAAGAGGTCTCATTAACATCTAGGTCGACTTCATTACATTACGTCTCCCGCACTCCGTTGCATCTCCCATCTCCTAACATCCTTTAAGAGGTCTCCTAACATCCAGGACGACTTCACTTCTCATAAGAGGTTCCTTAATATCCGGGTCGATTACACTCCGTTACATCTCCCATCGATTGTATAACGTTACATCTCCCGCACTTCTCATAAGAGGTTCCTTAATATCTAATAGATCAACTGCATTTACGTTACGTCTTTTATCATTACGTTACGTCTCCCGCACTCCGTTACAAGATATTAAAGCACGTTACGTCTCTTTCGGTCGAGTACTATTAGATAAATCTCCTTAACATCCAGGTCTCCTTAACATCTAGGTCTCCTAACATCCTTTAAGAGCTCTCCTAACATCCAGGACGACTTCACTTCTCATAAGAGGTTCCTTAATATCCTTTAATAGGTTAAATTTACGTTACGTCTTTTATCACTCCTCATAAGAGGTTCCTTAATATCCGGGTCGATTACACTCCGTTACATCTCCCATCTCATTAACATCTAGGTCGACTTCATTACATTACTTAAACGTTGGCCCCGCCGTCGTACGGTCGAGTCCCCGTAACATCCTGCGCAACTTAACATCTAGGAAGACTTCACTCCTCGTAAGAGCTCTCTTTAACTTCCTTTAATAGGTCAATTTATTCACGTTACGTCTTCCATCAACTGCACTCCGTGTACACTCCGTTCCGTCTCCCGCCTCGATCGCATAAATGCGCTCGAGTAGATAAATCTCCTACGCCGATAAATCTCCTCGTGCTAACGCACGAGCAGATAAATCTCCACATAACGTTACGTCTCCCGCACTCCGTTACAAGATATTAAGTTACGTCGTAGTTTGGCGGGGTAGGCCCAGACTACTGTTTAAGTAATGGAGTCGACCTCTTAAAAGAGACCTCTTAAAGAACTATCGAAGAGCGATAGCGAAGCCCTCGCGCCTACCCTCGAAATAAAATAACTCGATGTTGGTAGCGAGCTAAAGCGGTCTAAGAAGAGGTTTGGTTTTACAACAGAACGTAAGAACGTTGCTTAGGGGGTTTTGCAACATAACTTAGATAGGCCCGAGGAGAGGTAGAAGAAAGTGGTGAATGAAGGCAATGTAGAGGATAGAGAGAGATACGTAGAGGAGATAGAGATATGATTTCAGTCTCGAGCGGGATCAAGAAAGAGGTCCGCCAGGAGAGAATGGAGAAGAGGAGACAACATAACATGGTTGGGGAAGCGGGAGTAAGAAAATAGCCCGCAGGGGCAATTGGGATATCGAGGGTCAAGGTCACCTCAGGTGGATGTTGAAGACCAGTCGATGGATAATAGGAGAAGCTAGCCAAGGTAGGTCCCAATAGTAGAAGCTAGCCAAGCTACTTCATTTCCTTTAGTAGGGTAAGAGCAGGAAGAAGGTAGGTCCCAAATGCATAAGCTAGACAAGGCTTCTCTTTTGTCGGGTAAGAGCTGGAATCGGCATCGGCTCCCGTTTACTAAAAGTTTATTCTTGTCATTTTGGAAGTAAGGGATGCTTACCCTTTTGTCAGAATCTTTCTAACTCCTAACTACCGCAGTGAAATCGCGAGAATAGAATTTCTATTGGCCTACCCCACCAGACTATAAGAATCAAAGACTTCACGCGGGGAGACTATAGGGCTATCGAACGAGAGGTGGATGTTGCTCAGGAAGATAAGACATGAGAAGATTCTCCTAATGGAGCCCATTACATGATTTTGGACTCAAGGAGGTCAGGAAGTTTGTTCGCGACAACAGAGTTTCGAATTGGGAAGCATGCCCGGGAGGAAGCAGAATCAAAGACTTCCCGCCGCCGGGGAGACAATAGGAGATTTATCTGCTCGTGCGATAGCACGAGGACCTGACGAGACTCGAGCGATTGCGAAGACTATTGTTTAAGTAATGGGCCTAGCCCGTGGTGGGAGACGTAACGGGAGTGTGGAGATTTATCTGCGTAGGCACTTTAGTGACTCGATCGAGTTTACGAGATCGAGGACCTGAAAGGGAGTCGAGCGGCTTTGGTGGGGTAGGAACATCCAGGTCTCCTTAACATCCTTAAAGAGGTCTCCTAACATAACATCCAGGATCCTTCAGCATCTAGGTCTCTTTAACATCTAGGTCTCCTAACATCCAGGTCTCCTAAACATCTTTTAAGAGGTCGATTACACGGGCGCAAGGGCTCCCGTACGGTCGAGTCCCTATAACATCCTGCGCAACTTAACATCTTTTAAGAGGTCGATTGCACTCCGTTACATCTCCCATCTCCTAACATCCCGGTCTCCTTAACATCTAGGTCGATTTCACTTTCTATAATAGGTTCCTTAATATCCTTTAATAGCTCGATTGTATTTACATCTCCCGCACTTCTCATAAGAGCTTCCTTAATATCCTTTAATAGGTTAACTTTACGTTACGTCTTTTATCACTCCTCGTAAGAGCTCTCTTTAACTTCCGGGTCTCTTTAACGGAAAGATCTAGGTCTACTAACATCCAGGTCTCCTTAACATCTAGGTCTCCTTAACATCTAGGTCGATTTCACTCCGTTACAAGATGTAAAGCCTCGTAAGAGGTTCCTTAATATCCTTTAATAGGTCGATTGTATAACGTTACATCTCCCGCACTTTCTATAATAGGTTCATTAATTTCCTTTAATAGGTTAAATTTACGTTACGTCTTTTATCACTCCTCGTAAGAGCTCTCTTTAACTTAAGAGATTAACTGCATTCACGTTACGTCTCCCGCACTCCGTTACATCTCCCATCAATTTATTCACGTTACGTCTTCCATCAACTGCACTCCGTGTACACTCCGTTCCGTCTCCCGCCTCGATCGCATAAATGCTCTCGAGTGGAGTAGTTTGGTAGGGTAGGACGCAGATAAATCTCCATCTCCTAATATCCTTTAAGAGCTCTCCTAACATCCAGGTCTCCTTAACATCTTTTAAGAGGTCGATTACACGGGCGCAAGGGCTCCCGTACGGTCGAGTCCCTATAACATCCGAGGTCAACTGCACTCCGTGTACACTCCGTTCCGTCTCCCGCCTCGATCGCATAAATGCTCTCGAGTGGAGTAGTTTGGTAGGGTAGGATGCAGATAAATCTCCATCTCCTAACATCCTTTAAGAGGTCGACTTCACTACTCTTGAGTTCTCTTTAACATCCTTTAAGAGGTCTCATTAACATCTAGGTCGACTTCATTACATTACTTAAACTCCCTCTCCCTAACGGTCGAGTCCCGTCAAGGTCCTCGTGCTGGCGCACGAGCAGATAAATCTCCACATAACGTTACGTCTCCCGCACTCCTCGTAGGAGCTCTCTTTAACTTCCTTTAATAGCTCGATTGTATAAGGTTACATCTCCCGCACTTCTCATAAGAGGTTCCTTAATATCCTTTAATTAACTGTATTTACGTTACGTCTTTTATCACTCCTCATAAGAGGTTCCTTAATATCCGGGTCGATTACACTCCGTTACATCTCCCATCTCATTAACATCTAGGTCGACTTCACTCCTCGTAAGAGGTGTATTTAACTAGTATAGGTCAACTGCATTTACGTTACTTAAACGTTGGCCCAAGGGTACGGTCGAGTCCCTATAACATCCAGTTCAACTTAACATCTTTTAAGAGGTCTCCTAACATCCTTTAAGAGGTCTCCTAACATCCAGGACGACTTCACTTCTCATAAGAGGTTCCTTAATCTCCTTTAATAGGTTAAATTTACGTTACGTCTTTTATCACTCCTCATAAGAGGTTCCTTAATATCCGGGTCGATTACACTCCGTTGCATCTCCCATCTCATTAACATCTAGGTCTCCTAACATCCCGGTCTCCTTAACATCTAGGTCGATTTCACTTTCTATAATAGGTTCCTTAATATCCTTTAATAGCTCGATTGTATTTACATCTCCCGCACTTCTCATAAGAGGTTCCTTAATATCTAATAGATCTCCTTAGCATCTAGGTCTCCTTAACATCTAGGTCGATTTCACTCCGTTACATCTTCCGCACTTCTCATAAGAGGTTCCCTTAATATCTACTAGATCAACTGTATTTACGTTACGTCTTCCTCATTTACGTTACGTCTTTTATCATTACATTACGTCTCCCACATAACGTTACGTCTCCCGCACTCCGTTACATCTCCCATCGATTGTATAACGTTACATCTCCCGCACTTCTCATAAGAGGTTCCTTAATCTCCTTTAATAGGTTAAATTTACGTTACGTCTTTTATCACTCCTCATAAGAGGTTCCTTAATATCCTTAACCTTAAAGAGGTCTCATTAACATCTAGGTCGACTCTACTCCCGTTACTTAAACTTCTGGTGGGGCAGGAGATTTATCTACGTAGGAGATTTATCTGCTCGACCGAGTTTACGAGGTCGAGGATCGCAGCTCGAGTCCCTATAACATCCTGCGCAACTTAACATCTAGGTCTCCTAACATCCAGGACGACTTCACTTCTCATAAGAGGTTCCTTAATCTCCTTTAATAGGTTAAATTTACGTTACGTCTTTTATCACTCCTCGTAAGAGCTCTCTTTAACTTCCAGGACAACTTAACATCTAGGAAGACTTCACTCCTCGTAAGAGCTTCCTTAATATCCTTTAATAGCTCAATTGTATTCACGTTACGTCTTCCATCAATTTATTCACGTTACGTCTTCCATCAACTGCACTCCGTTCTTTAGAACTCCGTTACGTCTCCCACCTCGACCTCGTAAACTCGGTCGAGTGACTAACTACGCAGATAAATCTCCACATAACGTTACGTCTCCCGCACTCCGTTACAAGATATTAAAGCACGTTACGTCTCTTTCCTAGCGGTCGAGTAGATAAATCTCCTCACTCCGTTACATCTCCCATCAACTGCATTTACGTTACGTCTTTTATCACTCACGTTACGTCTCTTTCCCAGACTACTGTGATTGGAGTCGACCCGTGTAAATAAATATCCTCGATCGACTCGATAAATCTCCTTTTTCGGGCTTTCCCCTCTCTGCTTTCTTTTTTCATTCTGAACGCATGCTGCCCGCTATGTCATTTTCCCTTCTCAGCAAGACCTGCCTTGCCTCTACCCGACCGACACAAGGAGACTCCAGGTGATTACACGACTGGGCTGAATCCTGGATGAAGTCACCTTATTCCTCTATGAAGTTCTCACTACTGCTCATCCGCTCCAGCCCTTCCTGTCACGAAGAAGTCTGATTGATGCTGATATCCTTTATATTAATTTCTCATAATGAGGAAAAAGCCTGTTTCTTGGTTCTTCGTTCGTAGTCTGGTCGTGGGAGTCGTGCTATGCTATACTTGAGGAAAGAGAGGAACCGTTGATGACTCGCATGATCCTTCTTCAGGTGTAGCGATTCGTCCGCTGGTCTCGCTATTGGTCTTAGCAGCATTCTCCCTCCCGCGATAGCGGGCCCACTTCCGTTGGTTGTGTGAACCTCATTACCTCTCGCGTAGCCATACCCAACCATTTATCCTGCGACCGAGGAGATTTATCTACTCGACCGCTAGGGAGCCCTTGCGCCCGGAGTGAAAACGGAGTGCAGTTGATGGAGATTTATCTGCTCGTGCGAAAGCACTCCCTTAACATCCAGGTCTCCTTAACATCTAGGTCTCCTAACATCCAGGTCGACTTAACATCTAGGTCTCCTAACATCCAGGTCGACTTAACATCTAGGTCGATTTCACTCCGTTACATCTCCCGCACTTCTCATAAGAGGTTCCTTAATATCCTTAAAGAGGTCTCATTAACATCTTTTAAGAGGTCGATTGCACTCCGTTACATCTCCCATCTCCTAACATCCCGGACGACTTCACTTTCTATAATATGTTCCTTAATATCCTTTAATAGGTTAAATTTACGTTACGTCTTTTATCACTCCTCGTAAGAGCTCTATTTAACTAGTATAGCTCAACTGCATTTACGTTACTTAAAGTAGTCTGGTGGGGCAGGG